TCTATAAGGTTGAATAAAAAATAAAATAACCCTTTTTTGATATAATTGCTATGCTTAGTGTGTGACTCGTTAGTTTTTTCTTTAGAGTTTCTAGTTGGACTTCAAAAAAAAAAAGACTGACCCCTACTATGAACTTAATAACTATATTAACTAAAAACTAATAACCAACTTATTGCTTCGTATTGTCGAGATCCCAAGAAACAGTGACTATATGACTGGATCAATCATATAGTTGTAACAACTGAAATTTTTCATAAATCCGATTATGGATTTTGAAGAAAAAAATAAATAAAGGGATGCGGATAAATGGAAAGGTGATAGAAAGAGAGAACAAAAATATCAATGATAGATGATTCCTATGTGTATGGTCTATGAATCGCCTCATAAAAGGCAGTGTGATAAAGCATTAATATTGATATAAATAATAATAAATAATAAAGAGCCTCGGGTTAATAGAAACTGAGGAGATTGACTCGGGAACAAATTTTGTTGGGAGCTCCATTGCAGAGTTCGGGCCTAACCATTCATGGAGAAGCTATAGGAACGACGAAACCTGTGACTATATAAGATTCTATTAAAAACGAATCCTAATGATTCATCGGGTGGGATGGCGGAACAAACCAAGAACAAATTGAGATTTACTCTGAGAGATCATGAATTGATCCTACGAATAAAGAAAGCAGGAAAGAGTCAATATTCGCCCGCGAAACCCTTATTTATTGTATTCCAATATTGTCGCTTGATTTAATAAGAGTAAAAGGATTCGTTATAAAAAAGAAAGAAGCATTATCTATAAATATACACATCTAGCCGTATATACAACACAGCTTCCTATGTAATAAATGAAATATCAATAAATCCCATTACTTAGTTTAGTGTATTAGTTATTAAATACATGTGTATATGTAATATTATCGAATCCTTTCATTCGCGAGGAGCTGGATGAGAAGAAACTCTCATGTCCGGTTCTGTAGTAGAGATGGGATTCAGAAAAAACCATCAACTATAACCCCAAAAGAACCAGATTTCGTAAGCAACATAGAGGAAGAATGAAGGGAATATCTTGTCGAGGTAATCATATTTGTTTCGGCAGATACGCTCTTCAAGCACTTGAACCCACTTGGATCACAGCTAGACAAATAGAAGCAGGGCGAAGAGCAATGACACGATATGCGCGCCGTGGTGGAAAAATATGGGTACGCATATTTCCCGACAAACCTATTACAGTAAGACCTGCGGCAACACGTATGGGTTCGGGGAAGGGATCCCCCGAATATTGGGTATCCGTTGTTAAACCAGGTCGAATACTTTATGAAATGGGCGGAGTATCAGAAACTGTAGCCAGAGCAGCTATTTCAATAGCTGCGTGCAAAATGCCGATACGAACTCAATTTGTTATTTCAGGATAGAGATGTAGAACTAAACATAAAGAAAAGGGGTATTGAGGATGAAAAAACAACCACGGGTTTATTTATTTCTAGACAAACACTATTTTTTTTCTCATTCTTTGCATTGAAATAACAGATTCAAATAAAAATGATATGATTCAACCTCAGACCCTTTTGAATGTAGCAGATAACAGCGGAGCTCGAGAATTGATGTGTATTCGAATCATAGGAGCTGGTAATCACCGATATGCTCATATTGGTGACGTTATTGTTGCTGTAATCAAAGAAGCAGTGCCCAATATGCCTCTAGAAAGATCAGAAGTAATTAGAGCTGTAATTGTACGTACATGTAAAGAACTCAAACGCGACAACGGTATGATAATACGATATGATGACAATGCAGCGGTTGTCATTGATCAAGAAGGAAATCCAAAAGGAACTCGAGTTTTTGGTGCGATTGCCCGGGAATTGAGACAGTTGAATTTTACTAAAATAGTTTCATTAGCCCCCGAGGTATTATAAAGACTAGTAGATGAAACTATGATATAGTTATAGTAGGATATCTGAAATGGATCCAATTAATAGATTGTGTCTCACGCATATACTTTTCATAATTAATTGAATAATTAATAAAATAATTCAAGTAAAAAAAAACATGCTGATTATATCAAAATTAGGAAGCACCAATAATTATAATTCGTCATGGGCAGAGACGCTATTGCTGATATAATAACTTCTATAAGAAATGCTGACATGAGTAAAAATGGAACGGTTCGAATAGCATCCACTAATATCACCGAAAACATTGTTAAAATACTCCTACGAGAAGGTTTTATTGAAAACGTTCGGAAACATCAGGAAAGTAACAAATATTTCTTGGTTTCAACCTTGCGCCATAGAAGGACTAGGAAAGGAATATATAGAACTATTTTAAAACGTATCAGTCGACCTGGTCTACGAATCTATTCCAACTATCAAAAAATTCCTAAGATTTTAGGTGGAATAGGAATTGTAATTCTTTCCACTTCTCGAGGCATAATGACAGATCGAGAAGCTAGACTAGAAAAAATTGGAGGAGAAATTTTGTGTTATATATGGTAATCCTCCTCCAGTATCCTAATTTTATCTCTAACTTCCTATTTGTGAAATAGAGAGGAAAAGTGAGTTATATAACTCTTCCTCCATTAGTTGATACTTCAAGGGGGTTACCTGGAATGAAAGAACAAAAATGGATTCATGAAGGTTTAATTACTGAATCACTTCCCAACGGCATGTTCCGGGTCCGTTTAGATAATGAAGATCTAATTCTAGGTTATATTTCAGGGAGGATCCGACGCAGTTTGATACGAATACTGCCGGGGGATAGAGTCAAAATCGAAATAAGTCGGTATGATTCAACCAGGGGGCGTATAATTTATAGACTTCGCAACAAAGATTCGAACGATTAGATAGATGATTTTTGAAAACATTCCTTTTATGGGAGATACAATTCGAAGCTAAAAAATACAAGAGACTTATTTTCTTCCAAGGAATGGATTCCAAATTAAGGTAAGGAGTGAGAAATATGAAAATAAGGGCTTCTGCTCGTAAAATTTGTGAAAAATGTCGACTGATCCGTAGGCGCGGACGAATTATAGTGATTTGTTCCAATCCGAGACATAAACAGAGACAAGGATAATCTTTCTAAAGTTTCTCAAGGAGGCCCATGTAAAAATAAAGGATCTGTTTTAACATGAAATGGATATCTCCATATCTTTCTATATATTTCTGATTCATATTTATGAGATGATAAAATATGGCAAAACCTATACCAAGAATTGGTTCGCGTAGGAATGGGCCTATTGGTTCACGTAAGAGTGGACGTAGAATACCAAAAGGAGTTATTCATGTTCAAGCGAGTTTCAACAATACCATTGTAACTGTTACAGATGTACGAGGTCGAGTGGTTTCTTGGGCCTCCGCCGGTACTTCTGGATTCAAAGGCACAAGAAGAGGGACACCCTGTGCTGCTCAAGCCGCCGCATTAAATGCTATTCGTACTGTAGTTGATCAGGGTATGCAACGAGCAGAAGTTATGATAAAAGGTCCCGGTCTCGGAAGAGACGCAGCATTACGGGCCATTCGTAGAAGTGGTATACTATTAAGTTTCGTACGTGATGTAACACCTATGCCACATAATGGATGTCGACCTCCTAAAAAAAGACGTGTGTAAAAATCAGAATTAAATGGATTTCAAGAGAAATAAATGATTCAATGATCTGATCAAATAATAATATAATATTTAGTATGGTTCGAGAGGAAATAGCAGGATCCACTCGAACACTACAGTGGAAATGTGTTGAATCAAGAGTAGACAGTAAGCGTCTTTATTATGGTCGTTTCATTCTGTCCCCACTCATGAAAGGGCAAGCCGATACCATAGGTATTGCCATGCGGAGGGCTTTACTTGGAGAAATAGAAGGAACATGTATCACACGTGCAAAATCTGAGAAGGTGCCGCATGAATATTCTACGATAGTAGGTATTGAGGAATCGGTACACGAAATTTTAATAAATTTGAAAGAAATTGTATTGAGAAGTAATCTGTATGGAGTTAGAGACGCATCCATTTGTGTCAGGGGTCCTGGATACGTAACCGCTCAAGATATCATCTCACCACCTTCCGTGGAAATAGTTGACGCAACGCAGCATATAGCTAACCTGACGGAACCAATTGATTTGCGTATTGGATTACAAATCAAGAGAGATCGCGGATACCGTATGAACCCCACAAATAACTCTCAAGATGGAAGTTATCCTATAGATGCTGTATCCATGCCTGTTCGAAATGCGAATCATAGTATTCATTCTTATGGGAATGGAAATGAAAAACAAGAAATACTTTTTCTAGAAATATGGACGAATGGAAGTTTAACTCCTAAGGAAGCACTTTATGAAGCTTCTCGTAATTTGATTGATTTATTTATTCCTTTTCTACACGCGGAGGAAGGGGGCATTCATTTCGAGGAAAATAAAAAAAGGTTTACTCTACCCCCTTTTACCTTTCAAAATGGGTTAACTAATCTAAAGAAAAACAAAAAAGGAATTCCATTGAAATGTATTTTTATTGACCAATCAGAACTACCCCCCAGGACCTATAATTGTCTCAAAAGGTCCAATATACATACATTATTGGACCTTTTGAGTAACAGCCAAGAGGATCTTATGAGAATTGAATATTTTCGCACAGAAGATGTAAAACAGATATTGGACACTCTACAGAAGCATTTCGCAATCAATTTACCTAAGAATAAGTTTTCATTTTAAATCTATTAGAATTATTTCATATTTTTTTTTATAAATAAAGATTCTAAAGAAAAAACTTCATTTTTGAGCTTCGACACGCGATACATATTTTCGCGAAATAGATCATAATAAAATTCATGTATCTAGGGAGGATTCACTTTAGAAGCGACTATTCCCTAGATACCTACATCGTGGTATTTCGCGGTTGAATCAATTTGAAAAAGACCTAAAGTTAGAGATTTATCAATAGGTAATGTTGCCCCAATACCTAACCAAAGAGCTACTGCGGTACCGATCAAAAAGACTGTTGTAGCTACTGGACGACGA